AATCCCCTTTTTATAGGTCAGTCAGCCTACCATATAATATTCCCTGTGAAATAACGAGTCTAACCGCAAAGCATCACTTTAGCAAAAAAGTCCTTTCGTACAAAATTAACTGATTTTAAAAAGAGGATAGAAACTGAACTAGCTCACGCCGTTCTGAACTCAGCTCATGTTAGATTTTAAAGGGCGAACAGACCCACCATTAGAAGCTTCTACGCCTCTTGGACATCTAAAGCCAACATCGAGGTCGCAATCTTCCCCTCCAATACCATCTTTCGGGAGAAATTGCGCTGTTATCCCTAGAGTAGCTAGTCACACATATAAAATTAGGAAACACTAGTATGACTAAAATAATAGTAGAAGACTTATTTTTACTGATCTCCCATCAAAATCGTACAAGGGTCTCTCAGACCCCTACTAAGATTAAGCTTCATAGGGTCTTGTCGTCCTTCTTCTTCATAAAGGCCTCTTCACCTTTGAGTTAGTTTAAACTAAGTTTTTAGACACAGCACCTTCCTCGTTAACCCTTTCATACCATCCTTTAATTGAAAGGCAAATTATCGCGCTACCTTAGGACGCTCACGTTAACGCCGCCGTTCACAGCAGACATTACTCTAGCTGCACTGGGCAGGGACTACCTTTTATTTACACCAGAAGGAAATGTTTTTGTTAAACAGTCGAGAAGTCTTATTTGCCGAGTTCATTTAAAAACTTTTACCAAGCACTTAAGTTATTAAGGTAAAATTTAAGAAATTACACCTGTTGAAAAAAATTTTTACTCGTTTTTATCATAATTATTAGTTTTATAACCATAAGCTTATTAGACACATATGACAAAACCAATTTATCGTCTTCGTTGTCTGGTTTTAGTTAAAATACATTAATGTTAAATAGCCAGTTTAAAGCCTATAAAAACCAATTTTTTTAATAAAGTCAATTTCTTTGTTTTTCAGCTTAACCCAAAAAACCTTACCTTTTAATTATTTAAAAGCAATGCTTACGCATCTTTTTAAGCTAACCAGATATCTAAAAACGCGAATAGTATCTAGCCGCTATTCCTTAGTTTATATAAATCTCTACCACGATTTTTTAACTCAAAGGAATAACTCTTTTTTATTCGGGAAATTTAAATATTTAAATTTATCTTGAAAAACCCTTATGCAAAAGGTACTAAAATTTACATATACTAATCTTAGACAGCCTTACTTTTCACAAAACAGTTATAAGAGTAAATTAAATAAAGATCATTAATAAAAAGCCTTATTACAAGGAATCTAGAACTGACAATTCTAAGTTATAAATTAACTACTTTTAAAAGAATTATAAAGAAAAGCTTTAACTTTTTCTTTAGGAATCAAAGTCCTACGTACTACAATACTTCTTTATAACTCAACTTCTATCCATACTAGAGTCCAAGTGCTAAAAAACTAGTTTTGAGCTTTGCTTCATCAAAGCAACTGGATCTTCCCCCACGTAGCACTAAGCTTAGGTCTAACTAGACTATGAAGAATTTGCAGTTCTTAGTTATACAACTATTAACTACTAAGCACAACTTAAGAGAAATAATTTCTGAATTAAGAATGAAAATCTTACGTTTTCCCTAAACTACTTAAGCAAGCCAAGGCAAATTATTGCAATTTTGAATTAACAGCTCAATATTTTGAATTAAACTACTTAGCCAGCATACACCAATTTTATTAGGACTCTTGCTTGGAAGGCAAATATAATGACGTTTACTATATATGCATTTATAGTCTAGCAACAACTTCCGTTACTGCTACCTTGTTACGACTTTTCACAGGTTTCCCCGCGAGCGACGGGCGATTAGTACTCATCTGATTGTATTCAGGACAACTTTATTTTTAGCCCTTACTTACAAGTCCTTCTTCAAAGTGAAGTTTTCTTACCTTATTCGTCAGTTTATTTTATTTATTCAAAATAAATAAGATTTTAAGTTACTGCTTAATTGCATCTGTATCCCAGGCTGACCTTAGCATAAGCTGCATGTCAATCTGAATTATTTTTGAAGCTATGCTACAAGGACCATAGACCCATATTAGTAGCCACACTAAATCCAAACCAAGTATTTTTACTAACTTCAGTTACTAACAATAACTTTGGTTTAGCTAATCACCAAAACTTGCACCCGGACACTTACCATATTAGAGTAAACAACCATACACACGCACTAATAAGCTAAGGCTCAAATGTGGGTGGATTGTCCTTTAACACCCAGGATCCCCTGTTTTCTAATTCAGACACCGCCTATTTATTTCTCTTTGACAACCAAATGTTTAGTTAAGTGGAAACTCTATTTTAAACTATGGATAACTGGGTATCTAATCCTGGTTTCACTTCATAGATTCGTTAGAAACCTACTAAACTTTAGGAATGTAACCACAAAAAACCGTCAACATTACACTGCACCTATATTTTTTTATAGTTTTACAAACAACACCTTGACTCTAACCAATCCGCTTAAATTTATATTCGAACTGAATCTAACCGCGGCTGCTGGCATTCATCAATTGGCCCCGAAGCAACCAAAAAGCTGGGTTAAAGTTTCCTTTATTAACCAATTCTCCCCACTGATGTTGAGTTAGACTGTATTTAACTCAAGTCTGCAATTAATATCATGAGAAGCGTTTTGTTAATAAATCTAGGGCCATAATCAAACCCTCCTATAAGTCTGACACGAGGTGCAAAAGCATCCATCTTCCTCATTTTCAATGAGACGCTTTATTTAAGCTACCATATCCTTTCATTTCCAACTACCTCACTCTACGGAGAGGTACTATAGTCTTTATACACAAGTAAGATACTACCAGTATAACAAATAATAATACACCAGCTATTAGAATATAGAGTCTTAATCCTCTTATCTCAGCCATAAACCTAAGAAACAAAGACCCATTGATTTCAGTATACTCGTAATTTATTGTAATAATCAGACCAGTTAGAATAGAACACCTTATAACAATCCCAATAAACTCTAAGTTAAATCGATACACCTCATTAGGGTAAATTCTTAACACATACAAAAATAAAACTATTACGCCTCTGACGTAAGTCAGAAACAACAAAAATCCAAGTAATCTTCTGATCTCCAGTGCAATCTCCACACATGAAATTATTGAACCTATTAATAACACCAGCCCTAAGGAAATTGGTTGTTTAGCAATTAACACAATTGAAAACATAAACATCAAACTTACACATATAATTATGACTCTCATTATATAAAAGCAATCAATCTTATGCCTGCAGCTATTAATAAACCTCAAGCAATCATTTGGTACATGAAATAGTTCATTTGTACAATTTCATTTAATTGACTAATTTGCCCCAACCCAGCATAAGCACCTTGTGGGCCTAGCAGTTCTAACCATCCCTGATCCAAAGTTTGGTAGACTATTTGTGAACCTTTGAAAAACAAGGTCTTTCCAGGGCGGGAAGTAAGCCTCTCCACAAATCACATTCTTAAAAAGAATCTTAACACTTTAGCTGAAGATCATGGGTTAAACCCCAACTTAGTTAGTACTCCCCATCACATAGCTAGACCAACAAAAGGAATCAGAAAAATCCTAAGGCTTTCATATCTCTCAAGAAGCACTACAAATCTAAATTTTTCTATTTTTCTCCCTAATCTTACCCCTAGGAAAATAGCCCCTACATACAGCCTTAAGAATGGGATTTGCATATTTAGGTGCTCGGGTACACGAAGAGTTCTACAATTAAAATAATTTGAACCTAACATTACCCTAAATACAATTCGAGCTCTATAGAAAGAAGTAAAAATTAACCCTAATAGCTCTAAAATATAACATCCATAAGTCATCCTTCTGTCCATCATTCTAAGTTCAATAATTAAATCTTTAGAGTAAAACCCTCTTATGAACGGCGCCCCCCTTAATGATACAATAGCCACACTTATAGCTCCTATCCTCACAGGCAGCCTTTGCCACAATCTTCTTAAACCCCGAATATCCTGAATTCTTTGGTTGCTATGAATCACGCCGCCAGCCCCTAAAAAAAGAAGGGCCTTAAACACTGCATGAGTTACCAAATGAAAAAAAGCCACAAGTGGGAGAAGAATAGAGATAGAAAACATTATTAATCTTAATTGACTAAGAGTAGAAGGTGCAATCACCTTTTTTAAATCAAAGGCAAACACTGCGCTTGAACCAGCTAATACCAGAGTGAATAACCTCAAGACTATCAACCTTTGGGTTGCAAAAGGATTGGGCCTAACTACATAAAATGAGCGAAGCACCAAGTAAACCCCTGCTGTTACTAAAGTAGAAGAATGTACTAGAGACGACACAGGTGTTGGAGCAGCTATAGCAGCCGGAAGCCAAGCACAAAAAGGTATCTGGGCCCTCTTGGTTATCCCTGCAAAAACCACAACAAGTCCTAACCCCCTTCATATTTGCATAGGGTAATAATTGTAAATCAACCACCCTCCTTCACTTAGGAGGATAGAAATACTCACCAAAACGAGAACATCCCCAATTCGATTTGTTAGAGCTGTTAACATAGCTGCAGAAAGACTTTTATTATTTTGATAATAAGCTACCAACAAAAATGAAGTAAGCCCCAAGCCATCCCATCCAATAAGTAACATTACTAAATTAGGCACTAAAATCATGAAAATTATAGAAAGCACAAATAACCAAACCAACCCTATGAAACGGTTATAGTATCTCTCTCTAGCTATGTACCATTTGCAATAAGTTCCTACTCTGCCTCTGATTACTAAAACAGTACCAACAAAAATTATTCTTACACTATCAACTAAAACTCTAAATCTAAATGATAGACAATTTCTATCTCATACAGGCACTTCAAATAAGAAACACCTCCTTAACATACTGCCAATAAAAATAGATGCATACCCAGAAAAAATTAACACCAAAAGAGGAAAATTCCCTCTTATCAATTTTATATTACGCTTATACCCCATCTCTTACTAATCTTGACATTAAGTCATTACCGCACAGTCGCATTACTATTACTAAGAGCGCCAAACAAATCCTAGCCTCACAAACAGCTAAACATAAAATTAGAAGAATCAACCAAAACTGATTTATTAAAAAGACATGTCTCACAAACAGCAATCCTAACCTTATTATTTCAAGCCCTACAAATAAACAAGGAAGATGTTTTCTCATACGAAAAATTACAAAAAACCCCATTCTTATTAAGAAAACCCCTAAAAACTTTATTCACACCATAACTTTAAAACATTTAGTTTTCTACGACTTACAAGGCCGTTGCTTCAGCAAAGCTTTTAAAGCTTACTTAACTTCTATGGTCATCAGTATAAAGACATAAAAGTACACAGAAAATATAGCATTGAATACAAGCGATTGCAACTTCAGCGGCCCCAAAGACTCCTCCACCTATCAAGAGGCCTTTGACCCCTCCTACCCCTATAATTAACCTTTTTCTATTTAACCAACCCACTACTAACTCACTCCTACATATTGTTAAAATTACTTTACCAGCTCCAAGATTTAATGTTAAACGTAAAACCAAAGTTAAAGGGCGAAGCATACCTCTAATTAATTCAACCACTACTATAAATGGTACCAAAATTAAAGGACACCCCGTTGGCACTAACCTTATTAATCTTTGCTCAAACCTACACAACAACCTAGATAGCACTAAACAAGTTCAAATAGATAAAGCAAAAGAAAACCCAAACACAAACTGGCCCCTTACAGGAAAGAAAAATGGAAAGTTCCCAGATAGATTCAACATTAAAATTATTAGAAACAACCCACTTATTACCATCGGAAACCCAGAAAGTTTAAGCCCTTTTCCATTAAGGCGAATCATTGAATAAGTAAAGGATAAAACAAAACTTCGAAAAGCCCTAATTCTTCCTCCTTTAGAATACACATCCCTAAACAACACTGTTAAAGGTACCATAGACGAGAGCGCCCACAACGGCATAGATAACCAAATCAAGTTGTAACTATGAGCATCAAACCTAGAAAAAACATCTATTAACATGACTTTAAATTATTGATTACGTGATTTCTTATAGATATAAGTAATACACGTATTATATGGATTAGTCCACACAAAAGGAAGTTGACTGTACACATGCTTTCTTCCTGGATAAAGATCTCGCGTTCCAGCTCAATCTATTTCACCACACAAGCCTCCACTGAATACTACTCCTCGCTGGCTTACTAAAGCTTCCCAGAGTAAAAACTTAAAGTATATAAGAGAACCAAATGACACAGCAGACCCATATGAAGACACTCAATGCCAATGAGCATAAATATCAGCATAGTCTATATACCGCCGTGGCATACCTCTTAACCCCAAAAAGTGTTGTGGGAAAAACGTAGTATTTACTCCAAAAAATATAGCTATAAAATGGGCTTTCCTTCATTTCTTATTAAAGCAAACTCCAACAAAATTGGGTAGTCAGTGGTTTAAACCACAAAAAACCCCAAACACAGCTCCTATTCTAAGTACATAGTGGAAATGGGCTACTACGTAATAGGTATCATGAAGCGACACATCTATTGATGCACTTGACAACATCACCCCAGTTAATCCCCCTACAGTAAATAAAAACAAGAATCCTGTCCTTCAAAAGGCAGCCGGCTTTATTTTAAACTTACTACCCGCTATAGTTGCTAGTCAGCTAAACACCTTTACCCCGGTAGGGACCGCAATTACTATAGTAGCAGTAGAAAAGTACCCTCGAGTATCAACATTAAGACCTACCGTAAATATATGATGTGCTCACACCATACAACCTAAACCTCCAATTCCAATCATAGCATAAACCATCCCAATTAGCCCAAACACTGCTTCTTTTCCAGAACAATGCATAATTACCTTTGACATTACCCCAAAAGCAGGCAAAATAAGAATATATACTTCAGGATGACCAAAGAACCAGAACAAATGCTGAAATAGTACTGGGTCACCCCCCCCTGCAGGGTCAAAGAAAGTAGTGTTAAAGTTACGATCAAACAGAATTATTGTGATACCCCCTCCTAACACTGGAATTGAGATAATTAAAAGAACTGCAGTAACCCTAATTCTAAACACATAGAGCTCCGCCCGTTCCCCTTTTATTTCTAATACTGGTATATTTTTATTTGTGCTAGCAAAATTAATTGCCCCCACTAGAGAGCTAAGTCCTGCTAAGTGTAAAGACACAATAAGAACATCTATCCTAGGCCCTCTGTGATAAGGGTATACAGATAGAGGTGGATAAATAGTCCATCCTGCCCCTACTCCTTTATCTGTTCTAAAAGATAGCATTAATAAATATAGTGCATTTGGCGACAGTCAATATCTCAAATTATTTATACGTGGATAGATTATGTCTTTTCCCCCTACAAGCAAAGGAATAAGCCAATTACCAAAAGCCCCGATTAAAATTGGTATTACAGCAAAGAAAATTATTATTAAAGCATGCGTTGTAACAACCACATTATAGAATCAATCTCTTTTTAGGAAGACTGCTCCAGGATGCCCTAATTGCATTCGAATTATCAAACTCAATCTTGCCCCAAATAAACCTCCTCACACCCCTCTATATAGATAAAGGGTTCCAATATCTTTATGATTTGTTGACCAAAGTCAACGACGTCACCAAGATTCTACTTCACCGTAACCGCCTCTTTCCTCTTTTTTAAATATTTTTATCATTGTTCTTAACTTATTTTGCAAAGACTCACTTAGTAACACCAGCCCCTAGAACCGCACTAGCTTTTAATCTTTCGACATTTTTATTACTATACGCTTTCGTTATGTAGACGTTTTCAAACTCACCATCACCCTTACTTGTCCCTTCATATCCTACATGCCCTCTCAAAAAGCATTCTCGGCGTGAAAACCAAAGATACACACAATATACTTCCAACAACAAAAGTAGCCCTCTTACGATTGCCTCTCATCAAAATTCGTTTCGCATAAATGCCACTTTTAACTTTAGCCCACTCACTCCAAGGATCCCTCTCGGTATTCGTGGTATAACCCAACAAACAAAATAAATAGAAACCCTCTTGAGGATAAAATACCTAATAATCTCTTCCCATAGAAAAATATATAGACAAAGGGTATCAACAGCACCACTTCAACATCAAACACTACAAATAAAACAGCTACTAAGAAAAACCGAATTGAAAAAGGACTACGAGCCCTTCCAATAGGCTCAAACCCACACTCATATGGCCTACACTTTTCACGATCAAGGCCTCGCTTTTCTCTTAGTAACAAAAATAAACCCGTAAATAAAAATGATACGATACATACAAAGACAACCCTTATTCCCATAACCATTCTTCTAGAAAACTCGCATGAGTGTCTTTAGCTCCCAAAGCCAATATTTTTGCTAAACTATATCTAGCTAAAAAAGGGTAAAAAAACCACTAATAGCCCCACAACCTATCGTTCTTAATTAAACTACCTTTTTATAAGGAAAAATGGTACAAGCCATTTATAACAAAGTTAGCAGCCCTATTATGTTAATTAACTCCCTTACCTAAGAATGAAAACCTAAGCTTAATAATTAGATGCAAACCAATCCTTTTTTTTAAAGTACCATTCTTCCAAGAAAGAGGTAAGATTACCTATCGTTATGTTTGAAACAAAATATTTTAGCTTAAATTACTTTCTTCTTTATACTTTTGTGATCTTATTCACCCTTTTTGAGCCGAAATCAAAATGCCGCTGGCCTAAAAGCATCTTACAAAAATCTCACCAGAATCAGAGCCCCTCCCATTAAATTTATAGAAGTAACTAACATTCATATAGCTTTTACTTCTCTTTTATTTTTATCAATTAGTCTTCTTATAACTATTCTATAGAAAAAATCAATATAATATTTTAGCCTAATAACTGACCCCATAATACACAACACAATAATAGCCCTACTTCTTATTAAAAACACCAACACTTTAGCCAAGAATCCAAGGAAAGGTGGTATTCCTATAAGTATCATAAGCCCTATTCCTCTAGCAGCTCCTCTTAATTGTCTCATTATTCTTAATTTGTTCATTAGAGAGCACCCATAGAAAAATAGCCCTACTGATATCCTATATACTAGAAAATATCTTATGAACACAACCGTAGACCAAGTCAACCCTAAAAGCATCCAAGACGTGTGAACAAAGGATGAATAAGCTCTTATAATTCGCACTGAATTTTGATTCAAGCCCCCTACTGCTCCAATTATTGCTATTAGCCCAATAACTGTTCACATACCCCCTAAGGGCATAATTATAGATAAGAGAATTAGAGGGGCAACCTTTTGTCAAGTCAACATTAATCCTCTTGCCAATCATCTTCTATTTTTAATAGTTGAAGGAACCCAAGAGTGTAAAGGAGAAATTCCAGACTTTAGCACCGTTCCAACCACTCTTATTATTAGCCCACCAGCTACAAACTGTTGCATCAACAACACGAAGCCTCCTAACATTAAAATAGACCCAGTTCTTTGCACTACAAAGTATTTAACACAAGGTTCTGGAATGTAATGACCATCCGGATTTATAATTACAAGGAAACCATAAAGATTTAACTCCATTCCTAACCAGACACCTACCAACTCTTCCCTTCTAACCCTAAGCACTGTCCCAATAACCATCAATCTTATCCTCATTAACTTTATTGGCCTTATTACTAAACTTACCATTTCAAATATAGGTTAATTACAACACTTGAAAATCATAGGTTTTCTGTCCTTACTTAGACTACTTTATCTAGACTAATAAGCGCTTATCATCGCTTTGGTACTTGATTTCAAATCAAAACTGTTTAATTAGTCTTTTACATATTTTTTTTAAGTCTTTAAATGGCCAGGAACTTTATACCACGAAGGGGCATGTTCTTCTTGAACATAAGCATACCAAGAGGGTTTAGCGTCAGGATACTTAAAAGTGTAAATATCTCCATCTCACATTTTAAACCACCACATATATAACCACCCGCCAAATCAGACATACACTAAGCACCATAGTGCAACTCAGACTACGTCCACAAAATGTCAATACCAAATACAAGCCTCAAACCCAAAATGCCGTTGTCTAGAAAATTCTCCGCGCCACAAACGCACCAGTCTTACTATTAACCAGAGTGTTCCCACAACTACATGCATCCCATGGAACCCCGTTAACAGATAGAACACTCTTCCGTATACCCTGTCTGCAATAGTATAAGAATTTCAATAGTATTCCCGTAGCTGCACTAAGAAAAACAAAGTACCACATAAAATCGTTACCACCAATCCAACAAACGGACCCACATCATAATCCTTTAGCCGTATTCTTTTATGGGCTTGAGTCACAAATAAGCCCCTTCTAATAAGCAACCCTGTCTCAAACAATCTCGTAGAAGACGGGTTTGGCGTCCGAATTCCTGGAGGGGGTCACCGTATTCCCAACTCACAGGATGGACTTAAGGCGTTGTGGAAAAAGGTTCAAAAAAAGGAAAAGAAGAATATCACCTCTGACAAAATAAATAACGCTACCCCATCTCGAAATCTTTTAATAACAAAACGGGTATGAAACCCAATATCTCCCTCCCGAATTAAATCTCGTCATCAACTAAAAGTTCTTAATAGCATACAACCTAATCTCACGCCCATAAGCAAAAACCTAGGTGTGCGATGCAGTCATAAAATTAAGCCTACCGCCATACCATTTGCAGAAATAGCAACAAAAAATGGCCATGGCCTTGGACCAGGCACATAGTAACGAGAATAAGGATTACGTTTCATTCTTTACTAAGGCATAAACATGAATAGAAAATTTAAAGGTACTCAATGAACCCCGAGAACCATAATATCACACATTCTCCTTAAACTTAAAGATTCTCTATGTATTAGCCCTTTTCCATGCCTACACCTTCCATACAAGTATAACCTAAAACAGGCCCTAATGAACCTTATTAGCCCCAAAATACAAAGAAATACACCTCTTATTCAGCCCCCTACCCCAAATACTAAAATCTCCCCAAATAGATTTAGTCTAGGAGGAGCTGCTATGTTTCTAGATCTTAGAAGAAAACACATTAATACCAATCTTGGGCAAATTAATAACCCTCCCTTATTTATTACCAGGAGACGTGAGTGCCTTATTTTATACACCACATTAACATATCTAAACAACCCCGAGGAACAAAGGCCATGCCCAACCATAATTAGAATTGCCCCCATTACTCCCACTAAAGTGTTTCTCAACACACCTAGTAACACCAGCCTTATATGCGCCACCGATGAATATGCTACCAAACATTTAAGATCTACCTGTCGAACACAAGCCAACCCGGCATATAATCCTCCAGCCAAATTTACCAATAATAACAACACATAAAATAGTCTTCTTAGGTTTATTTGCATAACCCCTATAAATCGTAAAAGACCATAGCCACCCAGTTTTAAGACTACACCAGCCAACAACATTGAACCTGCTACTGGGGCCTCTACATGAGCTTTAGGAAGCCACAAATGAAAAGGGTACATAGGCAATTTGATTAAAAAACCTAGAATATAAAGTCACCACAATCTTATGGCGCTTTTCTTTACTATTCTTCTCACAGATCTCATTCTTCTCCTTATCCCCCTTATATATAACGCCCTCACCCCCCACAGGAAGAAAAGAGACCCAAACACAGTATAGATCACCATATAACCTCCTGCTTGTAACCGCTCTGGTTGGTAACCCCATCCTACAATTAATAACAGCAAAGGCGCCAGTACTCTTTCAAAAAAAAAAAAAAAGAGAAAAAACCTTCTCACTCTAAAACTTATTAGCAAGATCAGGCTGATTCTGATAACTATCAAGTTAAATCTTGATTTACGTGCTGTTTTCACCCTTCTTAAGTGGGAAAGTGCTGCCACGAATAAAGTTAATACTACCATCAATCCCATCACAAAATCTGTTGTGAATAAACCATTTAACTCTACTCTCCCAGTTACCGTTCTTACTATCATCACACTTATGATTGTAAGAAATCTCAGCCCAATAATTGATATGTTTAAATTTTTTATAATAATTAATGCAATAAGCCTGATTGCTAGCCTTTTAACCATAAGTAAAACAGACAGTGTCTGACACATTCAGTGTAAATGAATTATACTAAGTTATATTATTTTACATCTTTTACACCCTAATTAACATTACTACACATACTCTAGCCATAAGTATAACACATAAGAGCACAGTTCAACACAGGCTCATTAACTTATCATAACGTAAACGGGGTAGAGAAGCACGTACAACTACAAAAAAGACTGCAAAAACCATTATGAAAATCCCAATTAGCGCCTCGCTCCCACCGAAGAATATTGCAGCCCTTATTACTCTTCTAAGAAGAATTCTAGAGTACTCCGCAATGAACATTACTGCGAAGCCACCTCCCCTGTACTCTACATTATACCCAGACACTAACTCAGACTCTCCCTCTACAAAATCAAAAGGGGCACGATTAGTTTCTGCTAATATACACAGGATTCATACAACAAGAATAATAGATAAAGGAATGAAGAAAAAAAATGAACCTTGCTGGTATACCCTAATTTCCTGAAACATAAATACACCAGAAGCTAGAACTACACAAAAAAAAATAAACCCTATTGGAATCTCATAAGAGATCCTTTGTGCTATTGCACGAACTGCACCTAACAATGAATACTTAGAATTCGAAGCCCACCCAGACATTATTACTCCATACACTCTCACTCTAGTAATCACTATAAAAAGGACTACCCCAAAAACATAAAACACTTCCGCTGATTTATAAGGGTATAAGAGTCACCCTAAAAGTCTTACGGTTAACATCAACGCAGGGGCCAGAACAAAGGGCCCTATGTTAGCCCGTGTAGGCATAATAAATTCCTTACATAATAACTTGCCAGCATCTCTAAACGCCTGCAAAATCCCTATATAACTAACCTTAGACGGCCCTTTACGAATTATGATAATAGCTAAAATTTTTCGCTCCAGTAACGTATAAAATCCTACAGCAAGTAGTACACCAACAAAAGGTACAACCCCAATCACTACCCCCACCCAATCTACTTCTATAAACCTACTTGTCTCTAAATAATTATGGAGCCTAGTTTTATCAACGTTAGACGAAGCTAAAACGTTGAAAAACCCAGACAAAAGACTAATGATTAACAAGGCTACTAGTTTCATAGATAATTTGCAGAGTTCCTCAATATTACTTATAATAAATTTATTTTTAATGCTGTAATTCACACACAAACAAGAATAAAAATCTTATGAGACGAGCTTAAATCGTATGCATTTGGTCTGCCAGCTTGTGCAGGGATGCAAGCAAGTATATATACTTATAAGTTGATCCTAAATCAAACACATTTATTCTGCCAGCTCACATGAAGATAAAAGCCATTATTAACGGCACCTTAGGGGCATGAACCCTATATCCTTCATTAGACCATTTTACCACTAAAAGCTACTTGCGCATCAGACAAGTTCATTAAATTAAAAGTTTAACGCTTCTTCAAAGCTTTAGCTTATTTAATTTAAAGCCTCTAATCACATAACAAAATATTTTTCAGGGATAAACTCAATTACGATAGGCATAAACCTATGATTCACCCCACAAATTTCAGAACATTGCCCATAAATAATACTGCATTGGGATGCCTTCATTGGAAGTCGATTAATTCGACCCGGAATGGCGTCCACTTTAAGTAACAGTTTAGGAAGAGCAAACGAATGAAGAACATCTGAACTACTGACAAAAGCAGTTATTTGTACATCCGCAGGAGCAACCATCCGATTATCAACATCCAATAATCGATAACCCCCTTTTCTAAAAGTCTCTTGTTGATCTTCTATATAGGAATCAATGGTATAACAAGAGATTCTCTCAGCCCTTTCTCTTGCAGCTGGGGAGTCTAAATTACGGCAAAATTCGTAAGATCAATATCATTGTTTCCCAATTGCTTTAAAATTTCAACGTGGCCGCTTCACTTCTTCTATATAATACAAATTAATTATTGACGGGAACCATAACCCTACTAGTAGCAGTATTGGCACGATTGTCCATCAAAACTCTAATCGTTGACGATTCAAAAAATGACGATAGGAAAACTTAGTAAGGAGAATAACACACCCTATATATATCACAAATACTAGCACAGCTACCGCCACCATCATTACAAAGCCATGATAACGAAAAAGGTCTTTTCCTAATTCTCCATGAACAATATCACCAAAATATCGACTCCCATAAAAAGACATATTATATTTTACTACATTTATTAACCCATTCCCGAGCCCTTCTTTCACGGTTTAACAATTTTAATAACTTAAAATACCTTAGAAACTTAAACCATTTCAAATCCACAGGACGCCTTGCATAAAACCTAGGGTAGTCCAATAGCTTATCCCACATCCATAATGAAAGGGGGTTTAATAGTAATCTTGAGAAGTAAATAATTGAGAAACACTGGCCTATCACAATATACGGCTCACGAACTGGGCGAGCCCCAATTCACGTTAATCTAATAAATCTTCCTACTAAAACTCAGAACACGACTTGATTGAATGGGTAAAAACACAATCTTCGATACTTACCCCTATGCAAACTAGGAATAAGATATAATACTACAATAGATGAAAATATAATATAAACACCACCTGCCTTGTGAGGGTTAGACCGAAGAATTGCATAAGCAAATATAAAGTACCATTCAGGCTGAACATGAATAGGTGTTTTTATCGGATTAGCAGGCCAATAGTTCAAATGATTACCCAATAACTCAGGATCTACACATACTAAATATATAAAAAAAAACCTAAAGCAAACGTACCCAAATAAATCCTTAATAGTATAAAAAGGGTGAAAAGGGACACACACAGTGTCACTTTCAATCCCCAAAGGATTATTACTTCCTTTTTCGTGTAAAAAGAAAAGATGAAGAAATACAACCGCCACTATTACAAACGGAAGAAGAAAATGAAGTGTGTAAAATCGCTTTAACGTTGCATTACAGACTGTCCAACCACCTCATACATAACGAAGTATTCTCTCCCCTACTACAGGGATTACCCTGAGTATGTTAGTGATAACAGTGGCCCCTCAATAGGATATTTGGCCTCATGGTAACGTGTAACCTAGAAAGGCTTCAGCTATCGTTAGTAAAAAAAGGTGTACCCCAAAGTACCAAACTGTCTTATCCAAATATGACCCATAATAGAGCCCACGAGCAATATGAGCGTAAATACAGATAAAAAATATAGAAGAACCATTAGCATGGATGTTTCGCAATATTCAGCCTTTTTTCACATTACGCATAATATGCACAACAGAGTCAAAAGCTATATCTTCATGAGCCGTATAGTGAATTGATAGTAAAAGCCCCCTCAAAAGCTGAATTACAAGGCATAAACCTAATATAGAGCCAAACCTTCATCAAGCGTTTAAGTTAACAGGACACGGTAAGTCGTAGAAACTATCATTTATGATCTTTACCAGCTTATTAGTTTTTCGTCACGGACCAACCCTCTTAGGTGGATTAATATTATGTGTAGTATTGTTACCAACCATCTCGTAAGAAAGGTCCACACCTTGTTTATGAGTTTACAGCTCACCGCCTAGTACTCGGCCATCTCACGGCTGCTTTTCCTTTTAAAAGAAATAATCATTTACTACACCAAGGTAATTTCTACACTACTACGTTAAGCCTTTTATAACCCCCCTCTATTGTGCCTTTGTTTTGCTTTACTTTTAGAGATTTATAAAATTTTGCTGACAGGCCCCCCCCGAGTCAGTGTTTCTTTGATTTTTACCTTTGGATCGATTTTTACCCATTAGTACCCCTTTGCCTTAAGTCAGAGCTATTGACAAATTTAGCTTTGGGAATTTTTTTAAACTTTGATTTATATTTATTTTTTGATTTTAGGACAGATATAGTCTTGATTTCAACCCCGAAAAAATCATGTAAGCAAACCGAAATTAAGGTAAACAGAAAAAATAAACTCCTTAATGACTACTCCCCCTACAATTTGCAATTAACTGTAAAAGGAAAATAATCTTAGAAATTAAGGTATAATTTACGTATTTCTTACCAATAATATGGTTTAAGTCTTACATGACCTGGATAACGGCCATCAATTATGAAGTCTTCTACGATTTTCTCGTATAACGGCTTACTGATGCCCAATGCTTTAATGAACTCTAAGTTCAGGCAACAATTAGTCACCTCTTTATAGATACTTCTTAAATTTTTTACTAGTAATACTAGTTAGATTTGCACCTCAACACACCCATTAGGGTGGAAGAAGCTGATTATGGGTATTAGTTTAAAAAGGGCTATTTCTAGCTTCTTTCTTTATTTTCACAAGAAGCTTCAGGGTTCGACCTTTCTCTCTGCACCACAGACATAGGCCCTTCAACGATCCCAACTTCTTGGGATCTCATGGTATTAGGAGTAACTTCAGTTACCCCTCTCACGGGCCCCTCCCCTCCAGCTGACACAGGCTCGGAACTTCTAGCTACTTCCACACTGTCGCCTCCTCCCCCTGAATAAAGATCTCCCCTTCCTCCTGAGTCCATAGAAAAACTTGGAATTACTCGTGAAAACCCATCATGAGGCAGGCTTAACATTCACTCCTCAGATTCTAAAAACGATTTACAAAATATTAAAAAATGCTCAATTATATCAAAGTTTCATAGAAGCAGAGTTATTTCGATAATGAAAATAGTCATTTACTCACAAAAGG